TATTTATTCATTACAGCACGATCTTTATAATCAGATTTCGAATTCGATATTAAATTATTACTTTTTATTATTTTAGAGAGTAATAGAATTACATATTAACTTATCATTCCACATTGAATATTTTGTTAGATTAGATGTAGCTCCAGATAAGATATTATTATTCCTCCCAATAGCGAATTCCATGAGATTGACGGGTTAGTGTGAGCTTATCCATGCGGTTATGCACTACCCAAATAGGAATCAATTTTCATAAAGGATTTGGTTCGGCTTCCGTGCTCCGGTTCGGTCGGCATGCGCTGTCCAGTTTCGATGACCCACGTTGAAGGGATATCTATATCGGATACGTTCTGATCAAGGCCCGCGAATAACGAACGATAAAGGCAGCTCTCTCTCACGGCCCGATGAAACCTTTCTTCTCTTCCGCGATGAATTGCTTGCAAAAGTCCTACATTTCCTTTCCCTCCCCCTCCGTGGACCGAGGAGGAAGTAAGGGCTCGGTGGGAAGAGGATCGTATCACGAGAGAGCAAGGGAGTCAACCTGTCTCCGCTGAAAATACACAGCATGAATTTAAATTTGGCAATATAGTTGTACCCCGATGCCAATCCAAATAAAAAAGTCTTTCTACGGAGGCGAGCAAATCTTTCCCAATCCCTATTATGACGAAGAAACAATTGATTTTCAAGCCTACTATCAATGCGATGTAAAAGGAAGATAAAATTGGAGATCCGAAGCTAATTTCTGAAGATGAAGGAAAGTTACCCTCCTTGGACCAACTATCCTTGAAATATTCAGTTACACAAGACGTGGTTGAACATCCAGGAGATAAATTGGTTTTTAGGATACCATAAGAGAGATGGTACGAATACAATAAAATGGATACTGGGAAGTTGACGCTCGAATCGCCATTCATTGAAAGATATTCTAAACATTATCAATACTAATCTGGTGCATGATAAATAGAGAGAACCTAAGATTGAACAATTCCCTCTTTCCCTGATGAGAGAATCAATCGTGGAACCACTCATATAATAAGATCGAGACTTTCAATAATATAGTTCCAAGTAATGGCTCATTAAGGTTATCATCCTCGAACAATAAAGTG